GCTGGCGTAGCTTAACTAAAGCATAACACTGAAGCTGTTAAGATGGACCCTAGAAAGTCCCGCGAGCACAAAGGCTTGGTCCTGACTTTACTATCAGCTTTAACTGAACTTACACATGCAAGTCTCCGCACTCCTGTGAGGATGCCCTTAATCCCCTGCCCGGGGACGAGGAGCCGGCATCAGGCACGCCTCGGCAGCCCAAGACGCCTTGCTAAGCCACACCCCCAAGGAAACTCAGCAGTGATAGATATTAAGCCATAAGCGAAAGCTTGACTTAGTTAAGGTTAAGAGGGCCGGTAAAACTCGTGCCAGCCACCGCGGTTATACGAGAGGCCCAAGTTGATAATTACCGGCGTAAAGAGTGGTTATGGAATTATACTTAATAAAGCCGAACACCCCCTCAGCTGTCATACGCACCTGGGGGCACGAAGCTCCACTGCGAAAGCAGCTTTAATACCCCCTGAACCCACGACAGCTATGAAACAAACTGGGATTAGATACCCCACTATGCCTAGCCGTAAACTTTGATGGAAATATACAACTGACATCCGCCAGGGAACTACAAGCGCCAGCTTAAAACCCAAAGGACTTGGCGGTGCCTCAGACCCACCTAGAGGAGCCTGTTCTAGAACCGATAACCCCCGTTCAACCTCACCACCTCTTGTTTTCCCCGCCTATATACCACCGTCGTCAGCTTACCCTGTGAAGGTCATATAGTAAGCAAAATGGGTATAACCCAAAACGTCAGGTCGAGGTGTAGCGCATGGGGTGGGAAGAAATGGGCTACATTCTCTAAAATAGAGCATTACGAACCACGCTGTGAAACCAGCGTCCGAAGGTGGATTTAGCAGTAAACAGAAAGCAGAGAGTTCTCTTGAAACTGGCTCTGAGGCGCGCACACACCGCCCGTCACTCTCCCCAAGTTCAATATTCCCTTCTAACTAAAAAGTTAACCGAACAAAGGGGAGGCAAGTCGTAACATGGTAAGTGTACCGGAAGGTGCGCTTGGAATAACCAGAGTGTAGCTAAGATAGAAAAGCACCTCCCTTACACCGAGAAGACATCCGTGCAAATCGGGTCACCCTGAGCTGACTAGCTAGCCAACACATTTGGTCTAACACCACAACATACATACCCCAACAAAACTTAGAATTAAGTCAACAAACCATTTTTCCCCCTTAGTATGGGCGACAGAAAAGGGAACACTGAGCAACAGAGAAAGTACCGCAAGGGAAAGCTGAAAGAGAACTGAAATAACCCATTTAAGCCTAGAAAAGCAGAGATTAAATCTCGTACCTTTTGCATCATGATTTAGCCAGCAAACCCGAGCAAAGAGAACTTTAGTTCTGGCCCCCGAAACTAGACGAGCTACTCCGGGACAGCCTATTATAGGGCCAACCCGTCTCTGTGGCAAAAGAGTGGGACGAGCCCCGAGTAGAGGTGATAAACCTATCGAGCCTAGTTATAGCTGGTTGCTTAGGAAATGAATAGAAGTTCAGCCCCCTGGATTTCTCAAGACATAAAGGTAAAACTAACCTAGTCCAAGAGAAACCAAGGGAGTTAGTCAAAGGAGGTACAGCTCCTTTGAACAAGGACACAACCTTAACAGGCGGCTAAGGATCATAATTACTAAGGTAACCTGTTACAGTGGGCCTAAGAGCAGCCACCTGGATAGAAAGCGTTAAAGCTCAGACAGATATAAACCTCTTATTTTGATAAGAAATCCTACCCCCTAACCGTACTAAGCCATTCCATGCCCCCATGGAAGAGATTATGCTAGAATGAGTAATAAGAGGGAATAACCCTCTCCCAGCACATGTGTAAGTCGGACCGGACCCCCCACCGACAAATAACGAACCCAAATCAAGAGGGTAATGCAGGCCAGAAAAAACACCAAGAAAAGCCTACACCAATAAATCGTTAACCCCACACAGGAGTGCAAGCAGGGAAAGACCCAAAGGAAGAGAAGGAACTCGGCAAACACAAGCCTCGCCTGTTTACCAAAAACATCGCCTCTTGCAAATCAAAAGATAAGAGGTCCCGCCTGCCCTGTGACTATGGGTTTAACGGCCGCGGTATTTTGACCGTGCGAAGGTAGCGCAATCACTTGTCTTTTAAATGAAGACCTGTATGAATGGCATCACGAGGGCTTAGCTGTCTCCTCTTCCAAGTCAGTGAAATTGATCTGCCCGTGCAGAAGCGGGCATGACTACATAAGACGAGAAGACCCTATGGAGCTTTAGACACCCGGCAGATCACGTCAAGTAACCTTATTTTACCAAGTAAAAACGCAGTGACCCCTAGCCTATATGTCTTTGGTTGGGGCGACCGCGGGGGAATACAAAGCCCCCATGTGGACTGGGGGCACTGCCCCCACAGCCAAGAGCTACTGCTCTAAGCACCAGAATTTCTGACCAAAAATGATCCGGCAAACGCCGATCAACGGACCGAGTTACCCTAGGGATAACAGCGCAATCCTCTCCCAGAGTCCCTATCGACGAGGGGGTTTACGACCTCGATGTTGGATCAGGACATCCTAATGGTGCAGCCGCTATTAAGGGTTCGTTTGTTCAACGATTAAAGTCCTACGTGATCTGAGTTCAGACCGGAGTAATCCAGGTCAGTTTCTATCTATGAAGTGATCTTTCCTAGTACGAAAGGACCGGAAAGAAGGGGCCCATGCTTAAGGCACGCCCCACCCCTACCTGATGAAGGCAACTAAAACAGACAAGGGGGCACATTAAAGTGTGCCTAAGAGAACGGCGCGCTAAGGTGGCAGAGCCCGGTAATTGCGAAAGGCCTAAGCCCTTTTTCTCAGAGGTTCAAACCCTCTCCTTAGCTATGATCACGACCCTAATCACCCACATTCTTAACCCCCTTGCCTACATCGTCCCCGTTCTTCTAGCAGTCGCCTTTCTTACCCTTCTTGAACGAAAAGTTTTAGGATATATACAGCTGCGAAAGGGTCCCAACATTGTTGGTCCCTACGGGTTACTTCAACCAATCGCAGACGGACTAAAGCTCTTCATTAAAGAACCAGTTCGACCCTCCACCTCTTCCCCCTTCCTTTTCCTCGCTACACCAATACTAGCCCTAACACTAGCGCTTACCCTGTGGGCCCCAATGCCTATCCCCTACCCCGTAACAGACTTAAATCTAGGTGTACTATTTGTACTTGCACTATCTAGCCTTGCCGTTTATTCTATTCTAGGCTCCGGATGGGCATCAAATTCAAAATATGCCCTAATTGGTGCTTTACGAGCTGTAGCACAAACTATTTCCTACGAAGTCAGTTTAGGATTAATCCTGCTTAGCGTAATTATTTTTACAGGTGGTTTTACACTACAAACCTTTAACATTGCCCAAGAGAGCATCTGATTAATTGTACCAGCCTGACCCCTTGCCGCTATGTGGTACATCTCAACCCTTGCCGAAACAAACCGTGCCCCGTTTGACCTCACAGAAGGAGAATCAGAACTAGTGTCCGGATTTAATGTAGAATATGCTGGAGGACCCTTCGCCCTCTTTTTTCTGGCTGAGTACGCCAACATTCTCCTCATAAACACACTCTCAGCTATCCTGTTTTTGGGGGCAACTCACATCCCAGCCTGACCTGAGCTAACGGCCGTAAACTTAATGACTAAAGCAGCTCTTCTATCCGTGGTATTTTTATGAGTACGGGCTTCTTACCCTCGATTCCGATATGACCAACTCATACACTTAGTTTGAAAAAGTTTCCTCCCTATAACCCTGGCCTTAGTTCTATGACACCTTGCACTTCCTATTGCGCTCGCAGGTTTGCCCCCACAGATTTAGTACTGCAAGGAATTGTGCCTGAATGCTCAAGGACCACCTTGATAGCGTGGCTAATAGGGGTTCAAGTCCCCTCAATTCTAGAAAGAAGGGGCTCGAACCCATACTCAAGAGATCAAAACTCTTAGTGCTTCCACTACACCACCTTCTAGTAAGGTCAGCTAATTAAGCTTTTGGGCCCATACCCCAAATATGTTGGTTAAAATCCTTCCTTTACTAATGAACCCCTATGTACTCACCATTTTAATCTCTAGCCTAGGCCTAGGCACAACCCTCACCTTTGCTAGCTCCCATTGACTACTTGCATGAATAGGGCTAGAAATTAATACCCTTGCCATTATTCCGATCATAGCACGACAACACCACCCCCGAGCAGTTGAAGCTACAACTAAATATTTTCTTACACAAGCAACAGCTGCAGCAATAATTCTATTTGCCAGCACTACCAACGCCTGATTAGTGGGAGAATGAGATATTCAACAACTATCCCACCCCCTAGCAACCACAACCGCTATAATAGCCCTTGCACTGAAACTAGGGTTGGCACCAGTACATTTTTGATTACCAGAGGTCCTTCAAGGGCTTGAACTTACCACAGGACTAATCCTATCTACCTGACAGAAACTTGCACCATTTGCACTTATAATCCAAGTAGCACCAGCTATTGACTCTGCTCTCCTTGTTGCACTAGGACTTCTATCAACCCTTGTCGGGGGCTGAGGGGGACTAAACCAAACACAACTACGTAAGATTCTAGCATACTCTTCAATCGCTCACCTCGGGTGAATGATTCTAATTTTACAATTCGCGCCCTCCCTCACACTTCTCAGCCTGCTACTTTACATTGTAATGACATCTTCAGCATTCCTTACACTAAAGACGAACCACTCTTTAACCATTAATGCCCTTGCAACCTCCTGGACCAAGGCACCAACTCTAGCAGCACTTACTGTGCTCGTGTTACTATCCCTGGGCGGACTTCCACCTCTTTCAGGGTTTATACCAAAATGACTCATTTTACAAGAATTAACAAAGCAAGGCCTGCCACTGACTGCCACACTAGCTGCTATAACAGCCCTACTAAGCCTTTACTTCTACCTTCGGCTTTGTTATGCTATAACCCTAACCATCTACCCCAATACCCTAGTTGCCACAGCCCCTTGACGACTTAACTTTAACCATATTACTCTCCCACTTTCAGTTATGACTATTTTAGCTTTAATACTACTTCCTCTCACCCCCGCTGTTAGTGCAATACTAACCCTATAAAGGGCTTAGGATAGCATTAAGACCAAGAGCCTTCAAAGCTCTAAGCGGGAGTGAGAATCCCCCAGCCCTTGTTAAGACTTGCGGGACTTTATCCCACATCTTCTGAATGCAACCCAGACACTTTAATTAAGCTAAAGCCTTTCTAGGTGGGAAGGCCTCGATCCTACAAAATCTTAGTTAACAGCTAAGCGCTCTATCCAGCGAGCATCCATCTACTTTCCCCCGCCACAGAGTGGCGAGGCGGGGGAAAGCCCCGGTAGGCTGTTAGCCTACTTCTTCAGGTTTGCAATCTAACGTGTTGTACACCACAGGACTTGATAAGGAGAGGAATTAAACCTCTGTTCGTGGGGTTACAATCCACCGCTTAAATACTCAGCCACCCTACCTGTGGCAATCACACGATGATTTTTCTCAACCAACCACAAAGACATTGGCACCCTTTATTTAGTATTTGGTGCCTGAGCCGGAATAGTCGGCACAGCCCTAAGTCTCCTAATTCGAGCCGAACTAAGCCAGCCCGGAGCCCTTCTGGGTGATGATCAAATTTATAATGTGATCGTCACGGCCCATGCTTTCGTTATGATTTTCTTTATAGTTATGCCAATTATGATCGGTGGGTTCGGAAACTGATTAATCCCCCTTATGATTGGTGCCCCCGATATGGCCTTCCCCCGAATAAATAACATGAGCTTCTGACTGCTCCCCCCATCCTTTCTTCTCCTTTTAGCCTCTTCTGGGGTTGAAGCCGGGGCCGGTACAGGATGAACAGTATACCCCCCTCTAGCCGGCAACCTGGCCCACGCAGGAGCCTCTGTAGATTTAACTATTTTCTCCCTTCACTTAGCTGGTATTTCTTCTATTTTAGGAGCCATTAACTTTATTACAACCATTATCAACATGAAGCCCCCAGCGATTTCTCAATACCAAACCCCCCTTTTTGTATGAGCTGTTCTGATTACCGCCGTCCTCTTATTACTCTCCCTGCCTGTCCTTGCAGCAGGCATTACAATGCTACTCACAGACCGAAATCTTAATACCACTTTCTTTGACCCAGCAGGAGGAGGAGACCCAATCCTTTATCAACACCTGTTTTGATTTTTTGGTCACCCAGAGGTTTATATTCTTATTCTTCCAGGCTTCGGTATAATTTCACACATCGTTGCGTACTACTCCGGCAAGAAAGAACCCTTTGGGTATATAGGCATGGTTTGAGCCATGATAGCAATCGGTCTCTTAGGTTTTATCGTTTGAGCCCACCATATGTTCACTGTCGGTATGGACGTCGACACTCGTGCCTACTTTACATCCGCCACTATAATCATCGCCATTCCAACCGGAGTAAAGGTGTTTAGCTGATTAGCTACATTACATGGAGGCTCAATTAAATGAGAAACACCGCTTCTTTGGGCCCTTGGGTTTATTTTCCTCTTTACAGTAGGAGGACTAACCGGTATTGTCCTAGCAAACTCCTCACTAGATATTGTCCTTCACGATACTTACTATGTAGTTGCCCACTTCCACTACGTCCTGTCTATGGGAGCTGTATTTGCCATCATGGGAGCCTTTGTTCACTGATTCCCCCTATTTACAGGGTTTACCCTCCACAGCACATGAACCAAAATTCACTTCGGAATTATGTTTGTAGGTGTAAATTTAACCTTTTTCCCACAGCACTTCCTAGGCCTGGCGGGTATGCCCCGGCGTTACTCTGATTACCCAGACGCCTACACACTGTGAAATACTGTTTCCTCAATTGGATCCCTAATCTCCCTGGTTGCCGTAATTATATTCCTATTTATCCTTTGGGAAGCCTTTGCTGCTAAACGGGAAGTCGCATCAATTGAATTGACTTCTACTAACGTAGAGTGACTACACGGATGCCCTCCACCTTACCACACATTTGAGGAACCAGCATTTGTACAAGTACAAGCAAATTAACGAGAAAGGGAGGAATTGAACCCCCATGTGCTGGTTTCAAGCCAACCGCATAACCACTCTGCCACTTTCTTCCATAAGACACTAGTAAAACTAGTCTATTACACTGCCTTGTCAAGGCAGAATTGTGGGTTAAAACCCCGCGTGTCTTGAGCATTTTGCTATAATGGCACATCCCTCACAACTAGGATTCCAAGACGCGGCCTCACCTGTTATAGAAGAACTTCTTCATTTCCACGACCACGCTCTTATGATTGTTCTTCTTATTAGCACTCTCGTGCTTTATATCATTGTAGCAATAGTCTCTACTAAACTCACCAACAAGTATATCCTTGATTCTCAAGAAATTGAGATCGTTTGAACTATTCTCCCAGCAGTAATCCTCATTCTTATCGCCCTCCCCTCCCTTCGAATTCTTTACCTTATAGACGAAATTAATGATCCTCACCTCACCATTAAAGCTATAGGCCACCAATGATACTGAAGCTACGAATATACCGACTATGAAGACCTCGGATTTGACTCCTATATAGTTCCTACTCAAGACCTGGTCCCCGGCCAGTTTCGCCTCCTAGAAGCAGACCACCGAATAGTAGTCCCTGTTGAGTCTCCGATCCGAGTCCTCGTCTCAGCTGAAGATGTTCTTCACTCCTGAGCTGTACCTTCTTTAGGTGTAAAAATAGACGCAGTCCCCGGACGACTAAACCAGACAGCCTTTATTGCCTCCCGACCTGGAGTATTCTACGGACAATGTTCCGAAATTTGCGGGGCTAACCACAGCTTCATGCCCATCGTTGTTGAAGCAGTGCCCCTAGAACACTTTGAGAAGTGATCCACTATAATACTTGAAGATGCCTCACTAAGAAGCTAAATCGGGAGTAGCGTTAGCCTTTTAAGCTAAAGACTGGTGGCCCCCAACCACCCCTAGTGACATGCCCCAACTCAACCCCGCCCCCTGATTTGCCATTCTGGTATTCTCGTGACTGGTTTTCTTAACTGTTATTCCCCCAAAAGTCCTCGGCCACACCTTCACAAATGAGCCTACTTCACAAAGCACTGAAAAAGCTAAACCTGAACCCTGAAACTGACCATGACACTAAGCTTCTTTGACCAATTTATAAGCCCCACATATATGGGTATCCCACTTATTGCTGTAGCATTAACTCTCCCATGAATTCTCTTCCCAACACCATCTGCCCGATGACTAAACAACCGCCTTATTACACTTCAAGGGTGGTTTATTAACCGGTTTACCCAGCAACTTCTTCTGCCCTTAAACCTCGGTGGCCATAAATGAGCAGTTCTACTAACCTCCTTGATATTATTCCTTATTACCCTAAATATGTTAGGCCTACTACCATATACATTCACCCCCACCACACAACTCTCTCTTAATATAGGCCTTGCAGTACCTCTCTGACTCGCAACAGTAATTATTGGAATGCGAAATCAACCCACCGCTGCCCTTGGTCACCTTTTACCTGAAGGAACTCCTGTACCCCTAATTCCAGTTCTAATTATTATCGAGACAATTAGCCTCTTTATCCGACCCCTTGCCCTAGGAGTACGACTAACAGCCAACCTTACAGCAGGGCACCTTCTAATTCAACTGATCGCAACAGCAGCTTTTGTATTACTGCCCCTTATGCCAACAGTTGCAATCCTTACTGCCCTAGTCTTATTTTTACTGACCCTCCTGGAAATTGCTGTTGCTATAATTCAAGCCTACGTATTTGTCCTCCTATTAAGCCTCTACCTACAAGAAAACGTTTAATGGCACACCAAGCACACGCATACCACATGGTTGACCCAAGCCCCTGACCACTTACCGGCGCAATTGCCGCCCTTTTACTCACATCAGGCACTGCAGTCTGATTTCACTTCCACTCACTCACACTTCTTACTATGGGCAATATTCTACTGCTTCTCACTATATATCAGTGGTGACGAGACATCATTCGAGAAGGCACCTTCCAAGGACACCACACCCCGCCCGTTCAGAAAGGATTACGATATGGTATAATTCTATTCATTACATCTGAGGTGTTCTTTTTCTTAGGTTTCTTCTGAGCCTTCTATCACGCTAGCCTTGCCCCCACTCCTGAATTGGGTGGCTGCTGACCACCCACAGGCATTACACCCCTTGACCCATTTGAAGTGCCACTTCTTAACACAGCAGTACTACTAGCATCTGGTGTTACTGTCACATGAGCACATCACAGCATCATGGAAGGCGAACGAAAACAAGCTATTCAATCTCTCACTCTGACTATCTTACTGGGATTCTACTTCACATTTCTTCAAGCCATAGAATATTACGAAGCACCATTTACGATCGCTGACGGTGTTTACGGCTCTACTTTCTTTGTTGCCACAGGATTTCACGGCCTACACGTAATTATCGGCTCCACCTTCTTAGCAGTTTGCTTACTCCGACAAATCCAATATCACTTCACATCCGAACATCACTTTGGCTTTGAAGCTGCCGCCTGATACTGACACTTTGTAGACGTCGTATGACTATTCCTTTACGTCTCTATCTACTGATGAGGCTCATAATCTTTCTAGTATTAATGCGTATAAGTGACTTCCAATCACCCGGTCTTGGTTAAAACCCAAGGAAAGATAATGAATTTAATCACAACAATCATTACTATTACCATTATTCTATCCGCAGTACTGGCAACTGTTTCTTTCTGGTTACCACAAATCACGCCAGACGCGGAAAAACTATCCCCCTATGAATGTGGATTTGACCCACTAGGCTCCGCCCGGTTACCATTCTCACTCCGATTTTTTCTTGTCGCTATTTTATTTCTTTTATTTGACCTAGAAATTGCCCTTCTCCTCCCCCTCCCCTGGGGTGATCAACTAACCACACCAACCCTAACTCTAGCCTGATCTGCCGCCGTACTTGCCCTACTCACTCTTGGTTTGATTTATGAGTGAACCCAAGGAGGGTTAGAATGAGCTGAATAGGCAGTTAGTCCAAAACAAGACCCTTGATTTCGGCTCAAAAGACCATGGTTTAAGTCCATGACCGCCTTATGACACCAGTACACTTCAGCTTTACCTCAGCCTTTATTCTAGGGCTTATAGGACTCGCATTTCACCGCACCCACCTTCTCTCGGCCCTTCTTTGCCTAGAGGGAATAATACTCTCTTTATTTATTGCACTTTCCTTGTGGGCCCTTCAAATGGAAGCAACCGGCTATTCAGTTGCCCCAATACTATTATTGGCCTTTTCCGCTTGTGAAGCCAGCGCAGGCCTGGCTCTCCTGGTAGCAACTGCACGAACACACGGAACCGACCGGCTCCAAAGCCTAAATCTACTTCAATGTTAAAAATCCTTATCCCAACACTCATGCTTTTCCCAACAATCTGACTAAGCTCTGCAAAATGGCTATGAACAACATCAATTGCCCAAAGTTTAATAATTGCCCTAGCAAGTTTGTCCTGATTAAAATGATCATCAGAGACCGGATGATCCTCATCTAATCTTTATTTAGCAACAGACCCACTGTCAACACCATTGTTAGTATTAACCTGCTGGTTACTTCCTCTTATAATTCTTGCTAGCCAAAACCACATCTCACCCGAACCTCTTAATCGCCAACGAACCTATATCACTCTTCTGGTATCACTCCAAACATTTTTAATTTTAGCATTCGGTGCTACAGAAATCATTATATTTTATATCATATTTGAAGCTACACTACTCCCAACCCTCATTCTCATCACCCGCTGAGGTAATCAAACTGAACGCCTTAATGCTGGCACCTACTTCTTATTCTATACCCTAGCCGGCTCCCTTCCACTTCTTGTGGCTCTTCTACTCTTACAAAATGACAACGGGACACTATCAATACTAACCTTGCAATATTCAAAACCCTTAAACCTTTTAACATGGGGGGATAAATTATGGTGAGCTGCCTGCCTATTAGCTTTCCTCGTAAAAATGCCCCTATATGGGGTTCACCTCTGACTACCCAAGGCCCATGTAGAAGCCCCAATTGCAGGGTCCATGGTCCTAGCAGCTGTACTTCTTAAACTTGGGGGTTATGGCATGATACGTATGATGGTAATGCTAGACCCGCTCACCAAAGAACTAGCATACCCCTTTATTGCCTTAGCCCTCTGGGGCATCATCATAACGGGGTCAATTTGCCTACGTCAGACAGACCTAAAATCACTAATCGCATACTCATCAGTTGGACACATAGGCCTGGTTGCAGGGGGGATTCTGATTCAAACACCCTGAGGGTTTACGGGTGCAATTATCCTTATGATCGCACACGGACTTGCCTCCTCAGCACTGTTCTGCCTAGCTAACACTAGCTACGAACGCACCCACAGTCGAACCATGCTCCTAGCCCGAGGTATACAAATGGTCCTTCCCTTGATGACCACCTGGTGATTTGTAGCCAGCCTAGCCAATCTCGCCCTCCCTCCCCTGCCAAACCTAATGGGGGAACTAATGATTATTACCTCTATATTTAACTGATCATATTGAACACTGCTACTTACCGGTGTAGGCACACTTATTACAGCTAGCTACTCCTTATACCTATTCTTGATGACACAACGGGGACCTCTACCCTCCCATATTATTGCCCTTGAACCCTCCCACACCCGTGAACACCTGCTTATCACCCTTCACCTCATCCCCATTATTTTACTGATCCTTAAACCAGAACTGATATGAGGCTGATGTTTCTGTAGATATAGTTTAAGCAAGACATTAGATTGTGATTCTAAAAATAGAGGTTAAACCCCTCTTATCCACCGAGAGAAGTCCGTTCGACAGTAGGGACTGCTAATCTTCTGCCCCCTCGGTTAAACTCCGTGGTTCACTCGAGCTTCTAAAGGATAACAGCTCATCCGTTGGTCTTAGGAACCAAAGACTCTTGGTGCAAATCCAAGTAGCAGCTATGCACCCAACTACCCTAATCTTAAGCTCGACCTTATTAATGATCTTCGCACTTCTTATTTACCCACTAATAACCACCCTTAATCCAGCCCCTCGTCAAGAGGACTGAGCCCTTACTCATGTAAAAACCGCCGTCAAACTAGCTTTTCTAGTAAGCCTGATCCCCCTATTCATTTTTTTAGATCAGGGGACCGAAACAATCGTCACCAACTGACAATGAATAAATACCTCAGCCTTTGATGTAAACCTTAGCTTTAAGTTTGACCACTATTCTATCATCTTCACCCCCATTGCCCTTTATGTAACTTGATCTATTCTTGAGTTTGCATCATGGTATATACATGCCGACCCCAACATAAACCGATTCTTTAAGTATCTTTTACTCTTTCTAGTAGCTATGATTGTGCTAGTAACTGCCAATAACATATTCCAATTGTTCATCGGGTGAGAGGGTGTAGGCATTATATCATTTCTACTTATTGGATGATGATACGGCCGAGCAGATGCCAATACAGCTGCTATACAAGCCGTAGTGTACAATCGAGTGGGGGATATTGGGCTAATCTTAAGTATAGCCTGATTTGCGACAAACCTCAACTCATGGGAAATTCAACAAATATTCGCCTCCTCAAAAGACCTTGACCTCACGGTACCACTTATAGGTCTTATTTTAGCCGCCACCGGCAAATCAGCACAATTTGGACTTCATCCTTGACTCCCTTCCGCAATGGAAGGCCCTACGCCGGTATCTGCCCTACTACACTCTAGCACTATGGTTGTTGCAGGAATTTTCCTGCTAATCCGACTGCACCCCCTAATGGAAAATAACCAAACAGCCCTTACCACCTGTCTGTGCCTTGGGGCTCTCACCACACTCTTTACCGCTACTTGCGCATTAACACAAAACGACATTAAAAAAATCGTCGCATTCTCCACATCCAGCCAACTAGGATTAATGATAGTCACCATTGGGCTTAACCAGCCGCAATTAGCCTTCCTTCACATTTGTACACACGCATTTTTTAAAGCTATACTATTCCTGTGCTCCGGATCAATTATTCACAGCCTTAACGACGAGCAAGATATCCGAAAAATGGGGGGTATACATAACCTAACCCCATTCACTTCTTCCTGTCTTACAATTGGTAGCTTAGCACTCACCGGCACCCCTTTCTTAGCAGGGTTCTTTTCTAAAGATGCCATTATTGAGGCCTTAAATACATCACACCTTAACGCCTGAGCCCTCACACTTACCTTACTAGCCACCTCCTTCACTGCTGTATATAGCCTACGTGTCGTATTTTTCGTCTCCATAGGACATCCTCGATTCACAGCTCTATCTCCCATCAACGAGAATAACCCCGCTGTTATTAACCCAATTAAACGATTGGCCTGAGGCAGCATTGTTGCAGGACTTTTAATTACATCAAACTTCCTGCCTTCCAAAACCCCTGTAATAACTATACCCCTCCCCCTTAAATTAGCTGCCCTCCTGGTCACCATCCTGGGCCTTCTGATTGCATTAGAACTAGCATCACTAACTAACAAACAATTTAAAACAACCCCTAACCTTGTCCTTCATAATTTTTCTAACATACTTGGGTTTTTTCCAACCATCATCCACCGATTAACCCCTAAAATCAACTTAACTCTAGGACAAGCTATTGCTAGCCAACTAGTCGACCAAACATGGTTTGAGAAAGTCGGACCAAAAAGCATTATTTCTACACATCTCCCTATGGTTACTGCAACAAGCAACATCCAGCAGGGTATAATTAAGACTTACCTCACTCTCTTTTTCCTTTCGACAGCACTGGCCCTTCTACTAACCCTCACCTAAACTGCTCGAAGAGCTCCCCGACTTAAACCCCGAGTTAGCTCTAACACTACAAAAAGTGTTAACAAAAGCACCCAGGCACATACAACCAATATCCCACCACCTGAAGAATATATAATAGCCACACCACTTGTATCACCCCGCAGCACAGAAAACTCCTTAAATTCATCCACTGCCACCCACGAAGTCTCATATCATCCACCCCAGAACCAACCTGCAACCAACACCACCCCCACCACATATGCCATAACGTATCCTAAAACGGAACGATCCCCCCAAGACTCAGGGAAAGGCTCAGCTGCTAAAGCAGCCGAGTACGCAAACACCACAAGCATTCCCCCCAAATAAATCAAAAACAACACTAGAGATAAAAAAGACCCCCCGTGCCCTACCAAGACCCCACACCCCACACCCGCTGCTACAACCAAACCTAAAGCAGCAAAGTACGGAGCAGGGTTAGATGCAACAGCCACAAGCCCCAAAACCAGCCCTAAAAGAAATAAAGACACAAGATAAGTCATAATTCCTGCTCGGACTCTAACCGAAACTAATGACTTGAAAAACCACCGTTGTAATTCAACTACAAGAACCATAATGGCCAACCTCCGAAAAACCCACCCCCTCCTAAAAATTGCTAATGACGCACTAGTCGACCTTCCAGCCCCCTCAAATATCTCAGTGTGATGAAACTTTGGGTCACTATTGGGACTGTGCCTAGCTACCCAAATCCTCACCGGACTATTTTTAGCTATACACTACACCTCTGATATTTCAACAGCTTTTTCCTCTGTGTGCCACATCTGCCGAGATGTTAGTTACGGATGACTCATTCGAAACATCCACGCTAACGGAGCATCTTTCTTTTTCATTTGCATTTATATACACATCGCCCGAGGACTATACTACGGCTCATACCTCTATAAAGAAACCTGAAATATCGGAGTCGTTCTACTTCTACTAACGATAATAACAGCCTTCGTGGGCTATGTCCTACCATGGGGACAAATATCTTTCTGAGGGGCAACCGTAATTACAAACCTTTTATCAGCTGTTCCTTATGTAGGGGGTGCCCTAGTACAATGAATTTGAGGGGGGTTCTCCGTAGATAACGCCACTTTAACACGATTCTTTGCCTTCCACTTCCTATTCCCCTTTGTAATTGCAGCTGCCACAGTCCTGCACCTTCTTTTCCTTCATGAAACAGGATCCAATAACCCAGCGGGGATTAACTCCGATGCCGATAAAATCTCATTTCACCCTTACTTCTCATATAAAGACCTGCTTGGATTTGTAGCCATGCTACTAGGTCTGACATCCCTAGCCCTGTTTGCACCCAATCTTCTAGGGGACCCAGACAATTTTACACCAGCTAACCCCCTAGTCACCCCTCCACACATTAAGCCTGAGTGATACTTTTTGTTTGCCTACGCAATCCTTCGCTCAATCCCCAATAAACTAGGAGGAGTTCTTGCCCTACTATTCTCTATCCTGGTCCTAATAGTGGTACCCATCCTTCACACCTCTAAACAACGAGGCCTAACTTTCCGACCACTCACCCAATTCTTGTTCTGAACCCTAGTAGCTGACATACTCATCCTCACCTGAATTGGAGGCATACCCGTAGAACACCCATTTATTATCATCGGACAGGTTGCCTCTGTAATCTACTTCACCATCTTCCTTGTTTTGGCCCCGCTAGCCGGCTGAGCCGAAAACAAAGCCCTAGAATGAGCATGCCCTAGTAGCTCAGTGTAAGAGCGCCGGTCTTGTAATCCGGAGGCCGGAGGTTAAAACCCTCCCTAGTGCTCAGAGAGAGGAGATTTTAACTCCCACCCTTAACTCCCAAAGCTAAGATTCTAAATTAAACTACCCTCTGACGCGCCTATGTTAAATAACGAATGTAATATACCCCATACACTCTGTATATATTACATGATTATGTATAATATTGCATGTATGTATTTACCCATAAGGTGTATTGACGTGGGTAGTACATTATATGTATTATCAACATAAGTGGTTTTAACCCCTCATACATCAGCACAAATCCAAGGTTTACATTAAGCAAAATAGGGACATAACCATATTAATTCTTTTGACCCGGATTAATTGTTATAACAACATAACTTCAGCTAACACGAGCTCTGTCTCTATCCACCAACTCTAATCATCAGTTCTACTTAATGTAGTAAGAACCGACCAACGATTTATCGACGCGCATACTATTAATGATGATCACGGACAAATATCGAGAGTCGCATCTAGTGAACTATTTCTTGCATTTGGCTCCTATTTCAAGTACAATCCTTAAGAAACCACTCACTGAAAGCCGAATGCAATGCATCTGGTTAATGCGGTTAACCTTATTGCCCGTTACCCACCAAGCCGGGCGTTCTCTTATATGCATAGGGTTCTTCTTTTTTTTTTTTCCTTTCAGCTTGCATCTCACAGTGTAAGCTAAGAAGAACTAATAAGGTCGAACTAAACTTTGAAGCAGAGAACTGATGGTGAATGTTGTAAAGATATTATATAAAGAATCGCATATATGGATATCAAGTGCATAAGGTTAGTTTCTTTCCTCACTAAACACTATTGGAATCCCCCGGCTTCTACGCGACAAACCCCCCTACCCCCCTACGCTGGACGATCCTTGTTTTCCTGTCAAACCCCTAAACCAGGAAGTTTCGATTAGCGCTATATCTTTAAATTATATATTAATGAATCTTTATTGCAATTTATGGCAATTTGGCACCGACAATGCTATTATATGGGCCATCTTTTTAATTAAAGTATATATTAATGATTTTAATCCATTATAACTTTATATTAATATACTGACATAACGGCATCCTATATTAAAATATACACTATAAGCATA